ATAGGGCGTATTCTACCCTTACCGAACCGAATTCATTTCATTATATTATTAAAATGAAAGCGTAACGTAAAAAGCGACTTCTCCTGTTGATGTTGCATTTCTTTGGTTTGGAAGTTCCAGAATTTTGTCTGTGGATTTATAACAAAGGAAAGCCCTACCATTTGATTGATTCAAGTTCCGTGCTGCTCACCACTCCTCGAGGCCAAGGACGGGGTCGAACCGTCATTCCAGGATTTGCAGTCCGATACATTTCCATTATGTTACCTAGCCAAACCCGCCACCTCATGTGCCAAAGTAAAACGGCTGTTCTTCCTTCCCCGCTCCCTCTTTTTCTACATATGCGGCGGCGGGTTACCAGAGAAGAGAGGACAACTTCTTTCTCCTTTGCCTTGCTCAATCTTCCTTTTCTGATTGAAAGTAGCAAGCCACTCCACTACTGTACTGGTACAGAGGCCAGATAGAAGGCTGCTTCTTCTATATGTATGTTCAGGCGAAGAACATCTAGAAGCTAGCTCTTGTAAACAACCATGCCTATCTAATAATAATCTAATTTTTCTTACAAAAAAAGGGGTCTTACTAAAAGTAAGTAAGCAACCAGTTCCAAGTGACATGGCTTTTCACTATTCCTTTCCAGAGAAGGTTGCTCGTCCGGCCCGGCGGATCCATTGTTTATGCGGCAGTGCAATGCAGCTGAAAAACAGAAACCCCTTTTGATTAGTAAGGTTATAGGTTGGGGAAAACTCGGGTTCCAAAAAGCTTCCCTTCCTTAGACTTCTATTAGAGAACAGTTTTAGAAAGGGGCACCCCTACTATACCCCTAAACTACAAGCTAGCGCGCAACGGCTTTTTAGCCGTTGTTGCTTGCTGCTTGCAGGCTCGAAAATAGATCTTTCGCCTCCCCTCCCTGTCTCCATTCTGATTGATTAGCTTCTTCCTTCGCGCAAGCGTTTGGTTCGCCCCTTGTTGTGTTGCATTTTGTGATCCTCCGCCTCAGTCTTCGTTTTTCGGATAGCCGGGATCCGACGTTGATTTCCGATTTCAATGTAAGTTCCAGGGCGGCCCATCTGGTTAGTTCAGCTATCACTGCTGGAAGCCCCTGCGGTTGTTCGGCTGCGTACTCCCCGTCCGCCTATCTCACACTCCCAAAGCACGTTTCTCTTTTATATTTCATTTTCCTTTCCTGCATTTTTCTTTCTATCCATATCCATAGGTCGGCTTCGTGCAGATAGATGTTTGCCGGGGGAGATTGGTGCTCCTTGAGTTGAGGTATGCCCTTCCCTTCCGGTAGGTTGTTCCCTTCTCTTTCTTTTCCATCCAGTGCCCGCACTGCGCCAGAAAATCTGCGTCTTCGATCTCTCTTCGCAACGCAATAAAGAAGTCTAACAGTTTCTCTCGCCATCTGTCTTTTCTTTTAAGTCATTGATCTCATATCTATCAGCAGGGGGGTCTGCCTTAACTATTAAGCCTACGCCCGTCCATTCCTTTTCTTTTTTAGCTTGATCCCGCCCTTAGACTCGTTACGTTGTTCGACTGAACTCGTTGGCTCCGCGCTCTATTCGGTCGGAACCCGGTTCGAGAACCTTCTCTCATAGATTCCCTTCACCAAGTCATCGCCAGCAATCAGCTCTTCTCCCTTGGTGGATAAGGGCGAGTTCCTTTCTTGTCTTGCCCAAAAACTTTCTTTATTCTCATTGGAGAAAGACTCTCCCGCGGCAAGGTTTTACATATAGGGCCAGCTGCTTTCTTTATCTCGCTTGCCGTTAGTCCGTCTAGCGCCTTTCGGTTGGGGTCCGCCCCGGGGGTTAGACCGCTTGGCTTCTATTTTATAGTCTCGAAGGCAGTCAACGTGTCAGCCATTCTTCTCCCATTAGACTTTTAAATCCTTTGCTCTTTTTCCTTCTCTCTTCCAGTTCTCCCCCTCGACTTTCTTTTATTTTACAGGGGCGGAGAATACCACTCTATCAATAACAAGAAAAAACTAGCAATTCCGTTTCAAATGGTTTGAGCTTGGAAGCAACCTGCTATCTATCGATAGGCGAGAACAGACTGCTATTGGCTGCTTCGCCTACCTATTCTATTATGGCCGACTTGGAGACATCAGAGGAAGACCATCATCTCTATCTGGGTACGATCATAGCTCCATTCGTTGAACCTTGGGGATAACCATTAGCATTGAGGTCAATCACCGCACCACCTCTATCATACAATACATACGACATTACACGACGCGAGAGTGCATGGTCAATACACACCTAAAGCGCCTACGTTCCGCTTGCAGCCAATACAACCACAACCTAACTTGCACGAGATTCAACAACCGAAGCTACTGACTGGTAGTCCCGAGGGGACGACATCCTCCTATAATAGTTAGCAGTACTGAACAAGCGAGTCATCGGTCCGGGGAAAGAAAAGGGCCGCCTTTGCAAAAAAAATAAGGAACTCGCCTAACTCGCTAGGCCTTCGGAACAAAGGCTATTCTGTTCATGCTTCAGACGATCCGGCTTATTATATTTACTTATATATATAATATATATACTTCTTCTATTAGAAAGGCGAACCTATAGGCCTGTTTAGCGCGTTTCTAAAGTAAACCTCCGGTTACCTTTGTCAACGCTACTAAGGACCGGGTGAAGAATGAAAAACGTCCGCTAACGCCCACGGGAGAAGATCTTTTTTAGATCAGCAACGAATGTCTTGTATCTATGAAGAAAGATTTATCCCCGGGTTCAGACACTGAGTGCCATACCTTGCTGAAGGCGATTCACGAGAGAATCGCGCACAGTTCCCTTTGACCGAGATGTGAATGCCCGTGATCTGCTCGGTATAGTGATGGATTTCATGGCCGACGTCTAACCGGCACGAATACGCCGACATGAAACGAGTTCCCCGCGGAGCATTTTTTCTTTCGTCCTCGGACGTTCGGACCTTTTGTTTTATTCCGGCACTTGCGTTCTCATGCCCGGAACCCCCGCGACTGATTGGGAGAAAGAGCGAAAGCGAGAAAGATGGATTGTTATCCATCGGAAATCGATAGGAATTCCCCGGGGATTGCCTTCGAATATATGTTATGTCTTTCATTATTAACATCCGCTAATAAGAAAAACGAGCGATTGCTCGTTTTGGACCACCTTCTGCTTTTGAACCAGTTCTCGACCCCGAGCGTGGGCGACTCAAAGAAAGGCGCACTGGCAGCTCGTAGTCGCGGCAAACGCACTTTTATTGTGCAATCATTACATTAATAGGGGCCTTCCAGGAATTGACCAAGCAGGAACCGGGGATCAAAGTTCCGTTGATTCATCTATCTCAAATAGGGAAAAAACTGAATCAAGAAGGGGTCAGCTGAGCTCGAAAGGGGTAGCCGGTCGTCGGCTAGGAGCTCTGGCCGGCAACGAAACTCAAGCTTCACACTGGTCCACTCGCAACTTACACGGCTAAGTTCCAACTCTATGTTGATAAGAAAAAAGAAAATCCCCTAAGAAGAAGACTTTAAACTCTTCCAACAGAAAGGGGCAATTCCAATGCTTCATAGAGAACCCCCTGTGTCTCGTTCTCGTCCAACTCACCGGGAGATCGAAGAGCGGTTTGCGCTTCGCGCCCCAACCCCCTTAACTAATGGATGCTTAGATACCTGCAACTGAATCTGTAAGCGGCGCAGGGCAGGATGGGCGATAAAAGCGGCGAGAAGAAGACAAACAGAGGGGGGAAGGGAGACCTCTTTCTATTGCCTTCCCTTTCTACTTCTAGACTGGTTCGTCGGCGGGACAGCAAGCCAAGATCCGATTCGTCAATCGACGAATCCATGCCGCGTAACCTGGCGGGAAAGAGACGATGGCAACACACCTCATACAAGAGGGAGGGAGTCCGAACAGCCTTGTACGTACGCCGCCCGCGCGAAGAAGTTCTTCTCTAATTCCAAAAAGTAAAGCCACCCTTCTTCAGTGATGAGCTCTAGCGAACAAATTTTCTGTTTTTTCCCAGAGAGAAATGTCTTTCCACTAGAACAAGCCCGCTGCGAGCCGAGCGAACAAAATGACTCAACCGAGCCGAGGCACTATTCACCAAGTGGAACTATGTACTCTCTTTCCTAAGCCAACCGCCCCTTCTCCTATACCTGGCCGCTTCTCGCTCACCAAAGCGTACTTCGTTTCCCGGGACAAGCGGCTCCCTCTTTATTCCTTCTAATTGGTAAGAAAGCGGTTTTTCCCTCAGGTTCCTCCCTGACCTTAGATGGAGAAAGAAATGCTTAAAGAAAAGGCGCCCTCGAAGCTGACGCGTCAGTCCTCTCTTATTGCCTTATAAGAACTTGAACCGGCGTAAGGAGGTTCAGTAAAGTAGAGTATAGTGCGGCTTATGGTTCTAGTAGCACAAAATCTAGAAACTCTACTATGCTAGTTCGCTCTAGAAGACCTAGTCTGACTATAGTTAGTAGTAGTATAGATTAGTTAGATTCGTAAAACAGAAGAAGAGCCTATACTTGAGATTCTATTAGTCAAGCGCTAGCACCCCTATAGATTAAGGATATCTTCTGGATAGCTTCGAAGCCTTCAATGTTGGTATGGATACTTTGCTTCCCGTTCGCTGAACAACCCCCCCAACACTTAACTATGCTTTAAAGGGCGAACTCCACCTATTTTTTTTGAGCTATTGAATTAGGCGATCCGAAAAGAAAATTCTTTCTCACTTCCCTCTATCAGAAAAGGCTCTGAATGGTGGTAAAGCAAGCTGTATGTATCTAGGTTAGACCTAGAGCTCTGGGGCTTTAAGGGATAGGGCTGGTTTGGAACCCTAATCCAGACCAGGAGGGGAACTTTATCCTTCATCCGGGTTAGACTATCACACACGAGACTCGCCTGGGCTCTCATCGAGACCAACTCACTTCTCTCTCCTTAACGTCTGGTACCATTGCCCCGCCACTCTGCCTGTCTTCTTGTGGCCGGGTCGGGTCATTCTTCACTCCTGTTACAAGGGAGACCTCTCTTCGCACTTCTTTTTGCCGGCCCTTCCAGATTCCAATTCCTTATTGAGATCGAGATCTTGTTCCATTAGACCCAGTTCGGTCAGATCAGTTCCATAATATAGCTTGCCCGGACCGGGCTTTCAGTCTTTGGTCGGGCCGGCCGTAATGAATGATCGTTGTTCGGGAACAAAACAATAAGACTTAAGGCTTTCGCTATCGCTCTTCGCCTAAAGCCGTAACTTCGCTCTTCGATCGCTATATTCTTGCGATAGCGAAGGATCGAAGAGCTATCGCTCAGCTGCTTCGCGTTTCTAAAGCCGTATTGCCCGAAGGGGGCATGCTGCAAAAGCGTAGGTGAGTGATAAGCGTAGGAGGCGTGCCCGAAGGGCAGCGGCAGCAGTGTGGTTCCAGGTGCCCGTCGCTAGATTGAGATCTGCAGGGCGGCGGGGACTTCGACTGCCTTGTATCAGGTGAAGAGAAGAGGGTGGTAGGCTTAGTAGGGCTCGAACCTACAATATAACCGTTATGAGCGGTACGTTTCAACCAATTAAACTATAAGCCCCTACGGATCTCTACATGCAATTCGCTCACTTCGGGAAGAGCGGGCGGAAAGAGGAGGCCTTTGCTCTATCTGCTTCTTCCTCTTCCCAGGAATGAACAATTGGATAAAAAAAGGAATTTTTTGATTATTGTTTATATAATATTATTATTAATTATATATTATTATTATTAAAATGATAAAAATATAATATAATTAAGTTCTATTAGCCCTTTCGCGACTCAAACTGCCGGTACGCTTTCCGGCTCGCAATGGCTCAAACGGGCGGGGGCTCTCTATTTGCTTGCAATGCCGGTTCTTCGCCTTTAGTTAGAAGTAGAAGTAGAGGGCGCCATTTGCCCCACACTTCATAAAAAGTATAAGTGAGAAAGAAAAACTTGGTTACGGGAACGGCCGACTACTTTAGTATAGCTACACCTAGAAAAGGTTTTCCTACCCCCTCTCCTTTCTGTCAATGTTGCCAATTCCCAGAATACTAATGTACCCTCGTGTATACAGTTGTCCAACTACTTTCTTCCTCCGACTTATTTAGTAACTTCCGGCTTCCCCACTTCCGCATCTGTCGTATTCGGGAGAGCTTGCTTCGTAGCGGAGCATTTAGCAATGCCAGCAGCCTGGTGAGGGCTGGCTGTCTGGGGACAGGTTAAGGCAGGGCCTGCTGGGCTTGCTTCTCATGAGATTGGGTGAAGGAAAGGACGACTATTGATGCCTTGAACTCGACTCCTCTATAGAGTCCTCCTTCAAAGGGGCTATGCTCTGTCCTAACCATTCTTTGCAAAAAGCCCTAAAAGGCAGTAAGTAATAGAAGATTTATTCAAATGCCGGAATAAGAGTCAAATACCTTTGACTCCAACTATGCCCCTATTAGTAAAGCTTGAAAGCCCTCATTTCTTTTTACTAGATAAGTAAGTCTATCGTATTTACTCCTCCCTAGAGAATATAGAAGACTGGACCAGAGACTGCCTCGGATTATTAGTGGAAGGAGCGATCGAGAATCAAGCTTATTAGTGGAAAGGAGGGTAGATTCAGTATTCTATCTCTACCGCCGCTATCCCACGTTCCTGCCTCGAGGGATAGAAGCCTTCTGACTCAACTTAGAAGAATTAGTAGAGATTGGAGAGGAGATAGATGCCCGAACAATCATCTGTCTCAGTAAAGAGAAGGAAAGGAATTTTTGCTTTATTTCCTTTTACAACATAGGAGAGGTCCAAACTTTCTTGGAAGAAATTCCAGCGAACAAGTATAAAGCGGTTCTTTTTTAATATAAAAATGGGATTTAGGAGAAGAGAGAGCCTTGTTAACACCATGGTTTTGTAGATGCGTTACCCACGTCGGGGATAGGTACGTTTGTCACTCGACTGAGCATACGAGGATACTCAATGTGAACATACCGTCTCCCTAACTAAGAACGGCGCATGTTTCTTTCCCCGAGGGTGACTTCACTACCTGGATCCTCATCTCTTGAACTCGTTCTGGCAGCTAGTTTAATGGCACCGGCATCTCATCTAGTCTAGGTAGAGCCAATGACCAATTAAAGAGTTAGAGACCACAGTAGAAAGCCCTCAATCATGCTCTTGCCAGTGAAATATATTGTATATACTCTCGCCGATTAAGGCAAATTCTGCGCTCCACGAAAAAACATAGGGGGCATCCCTGGACTTATTAAGGAAGGAAAAAAAAGTGCCCCTATGACTCTGGTTCTAGTGAAAGCGATGAAAGTCTAGCTGTGCTCCAGCGGAACGGGGAAAAGTTATACGGTGAAGAGCCCGGTCAAGGCGACCGAGAACATTCGGGACATCAAAGCCGATGCAATGGTAATCTCGTCCTTAGTTGCCGAATATAATGGAGGTTTCAATCCGGCGGATCCACCGTAATTGGCATGGCAGGTAAAACGAGGCCTCGACGGAGATGATGGATGGGAACTCCTACTCTGACTATAGTTGCAATCTCTAAGCGGGATTTTCCGTCATCTATCCTTTTTCTTTTTCTAGCGAGTGAAGTACCCCATAAGCTAGAAGGGGGAGCTATATGTATAAATTCCGTGAGCAGCGATTGAACTGAACGTTCCAAGTGCATCCAGCAGGAATCGAACCTACGAATTTGCCCGGTTGGGCGCTTTAACCATTCAGCCATGGATGCAAAGAGACTCAGCGAGTGAACTAGGTTTTGGTATTCCTTCTCGAGCTTCTATTTCTTCCGTTAAAGAAGATTCGAGAAAAGATGGAATAGGAAGACGTGTTTCCAGAACGAACAGGATACGGGTTGAGAAGGGGGAGTTAGCAAAGTTAGACAAGATTGGAATGGGCATAGGAACATGTATTGATGTACCAGATCGGCTAATGCTCCCAGGTTGATGCGATGTATTCCACCAGTTGACTGAAGACTTGATTATTGGTATATCGATCGGTCCAACACGGATTGAAATAGGAGCCGGTTCGACAGAAAGCTTTTGAAAACGCAGTGCACCCAGGTAAATAAGGAACGAGATGAATACAGAGGTTAAACGAGCATCCCACACCCGAAAGGTGCCCCACATAGGTCTTCCCCGAAACCCCCCAGTAACTAAGGTAAACAACGTAGAAAAAGCACCCATTTCTGTACCGGTTCCGGAAGAGCGAAGAAAAAGGGGATGTTTTGTTAATAGGAACAAGAAAGTGTTTATAGCCGTAGCGATATAAACAATAATACTCATCCGAGCCGCAGGAACATGTACATACGGAATACGAGAATTTCCACCTTGTTGAAGATCTAGTGGTGCTACCCGAAGACTTAAATGAATAGCCATCGCTGTTAAGAACAGCCGAGATCCAATGAGAATTTGCGCGTAGCTTCTGGTCTTTGACATCAAAAAAGAAGGTTGTAATAACGAAACGGACATGTGAGAAATTTGGTCCTAGCTAGTGGAACAAGAAAGACATGGATCTATATTCAATACACAATCAAAGGATTTCCCCCCCCAACAAATATAAGAATTGCCCTTGCTTTGTTTTCGCTCCGCTCGTGCGTGGCACTCCTTGCTCGCGGGGCGGCATACCTAAAAAAGAAAGGTTTTGGAATTGCTTCTATTTTCGGTCAGGGGTTAGCGGTGATTCCTCAGAAGGAGTCCTATATTGTCATAAATTACATTATTCTGCATATCCGGGGACTCGTTGTCCAAGAAAGCGAGGTCCTTTTTTCGAATAGTATGAATCTCTTTTACGGTTGTAAGGGAAGAAAGAGCTGGGTTCTCGAGCCCGTAGTCCTTAACAAGCGCTTTCCGCAAAAGCTCCATAAAGCTATTTGTTCCTATTTCCACCTTTGCCTTAGGAAACTCGGAGATTCTTTCTTTTTCAAAGAGATCCAGATATTTCGAAATGTCATTAATGAGAAAAGTTCTTATCGCCTCTTTCTCATTAATGACTGCCTCCTCTCGCCACGTCAGCAGCTCGGAGGTTGATGCTACAGAAGTTCCCTCAGGCAAGGGCAACATAAGATTACCTAGAGGGAGTGTTGCTTCCGTAGTGAAGATCGCTCGCAAAGCACACCCAATCACCAAGGCAAGCGTGCCCGAGCAGCCCATTTTGACGAGCAAGCTCGAAAGAAATCGACTGCATAAAAGGAACTCCATCTTTGAAAAGAAGACAGAAATAGGGAAGAATTTGACAGCGATAAAAAACAGAATAATAATGGGAACTAGTAGTAGAAAGGGAATGACTCTTCTTTTTAGGGTAGAACTATTGGAAGCAAAAACACGGGAAAACGCAGACTTGTTTTGATCAAAGCCGGGGTTCGTTTTTTAAGTTTGACGGGAAAGGCAATTTACACTCTTTATGATATGAAGCGGCTGTTCACGAAGTCACTCACGGCAGAACCACTTATTGGACAAGCTTTTTTAGTTAAAGGCTGATCGCCGCTCTGCCACTGGACTTTGTGTCTTCCTTTTAGCTCTTCGTTCATCCGGGGAGCTCATCCCTTTTTTAACGAATTGCTTCTTCCCCTCTCTTTCTTTCCATTCCAGTAGTTTTATGCAGTCTGGTCTGTCCATCTCCCAGCATCCAGAAATCATGTTCCTACAAGCCCATTTGGCTGCAACATGTGCTTCACATACAGAGTTCCTATTCAATTTTTTACAGACTTGGAGATCAAGAAGGGAAAGCAAAAAGAAAGAAAAGGATAATGAAAGCGCCGAGACATCTATAGGATAGAAATTTCCTGCGCAGTCCGTGCTAGTAGTGATATCCTAATTCGGTGGCCTCTCCCACCCATCAAGGTAGAAGATAAGAAAGGGAAACTATTGCCAAGAGAGGCCTGGGGGCGTTCTACCCTTTCACCTACAGAAGGATCGGTTACCGGAGTGCTGCGCTTCTCGGGGTCATCTGAGTTAGAGCAACCCCACTGCCGGGGCGATCCAGTCACCCGGAATTTGCACTATTGTTACTTACGATGTTTCTTCGCAATTCCTGACTAGTCGTAGTTTTCTTTTTTCTCCTTTCAAACAAATTAAA